CTTTTTTTTTTTTCAGTTTCTAATCCCTTACTTTATCTTGATAAGTATTTAAATAGAAAAATGAACTTTTGACAGTGTCTTGTAGTTGTAAATCCTAGATGTGAAAATAGGTGGAATTCCTGAAGAAAGGCTATAAGAAGAATAGGTGGAAATCAATATGCAAAAAGAAAAAACAATGGCTAATGCCAGAAAAAGAATCAATCTATAAATAGAGTTCAGGTTCGAATTCCGTTAGGAATATCTATAATCTTAGCGAAATGAAAGAATTCCTCATGATTCTTAATTTATCTACTTGATCTTTTTGAAAATGAGGTCGTTGAACTTGAAACTTCACTTATTGAATTGAGTTAAAGAATGGAATTGGATTCAGTTGGATCGTATCAGTGAAATCGAGTACTAACTCCCATTTCTTATTGGATTAAGGGCTCAACTTTCTTTCGGACATTTTTTTGTTTTTTAGGTTTGCAAAATGAAAGAAGACTCTCTTTTGATTATTTTTTCTTATGAGAATTGATCCTACTACTTCTGGTCCTGGGGTTTCCACACTTGAAGAAAAAAACCAGGGGCGTATCGTTCAAATCATTGGTCCGGTACTGGATGTAGCCTTTCCGCCGGGAAAGATGCCTAATATTTACAACGCTTTAGTAGTTAAAGGTCAAGATACTCTTGGCCAAGAAATTAATGTGACTTGTGAGGTACAGCAATTATTAGGAAATAATCGAGTGAGAGCTGTAGCTATGAGTGCAACAGATGGTCTGATGAGAGGGATGGAAGTGATTAACACAGGAGCTCCTCTAAGTGTTCCAGTTGGTGGAGCGACTCTCGGACGAATTTTCAACGTTCTTGGAGAACCTGTTGATAATTTAGGTCCTGTAGATACACGCACAACATCTCCTATTCATAGATCTGCGCCTGCCTTTATACAGTTAGATACCAAATTATCGATTTTTGAGACAGGGATTAAAGTAGTGGATCTTTTAGCTCCTTATCGCCGTGGAGGAAAAATCGGACTTTTCGGAGGGGCTGGAGTAGGTAAAACAGTACTCATCATGGAATTGATCAACAACATTGCCAAAGCTCATGGAGGCGTATCCGTATTTGGCGGAGTAGGTGAACGTACTCGTGAAGGAAATGACCTTTACATGGAAATGAAAGAATCGGGAGTCATTAATGAACAAAATATTGCAGAATCAAAAGTAGCCCTAGTCTATGGTCAGATGAATGAACCGCCGGGAGCTCGTATGAGAGTTGGTTTAACTGCCCTAACCATGGCGGAATATTTCCGGGATGTTAATGAACAAGACGTACTTCTATTTATCGACAATATTTTTCGTTTCGTCCAAGCAGGGTCCGAAGTATCCGCTTTATTAGGGAGAATGCCTTCTGCTGTAGGTTATCAACCGACTCTTAGTACAGAAATGGGTTCTTTGCAAGAAAGAATTACTTCTACCAAAGAGGGATCCATAACTTCCATTCAAGCAGTTTATGTCCCTGCGGACGATTTGACTGACCCCGCCCCTGCCACAACATTTGCACATTTAGATGCCACTACTGTATTATCCAGAGGACTGGCTGCCAAAGGGATCTATCCAGCGGTAGATCCTTTAGATTCAACGTCAACCATGCTTCAACCTCGGATCGTTGGTGAGGAACATTATGAAACTGCGCAAAGGGTTAAGCAAACTTCACAGCGTTACAAAGAACTTCAGGACATTATAGCTATTCTTGGGTTGGACGAATTATCCGAAGAGGATCGTTTAACTGTAGCAAGAGCACGAAAAATTGAGCGTTTCCTATCACAACCCTTCTTCGTAGCAGAAGTATTTACGGGTTCCCCGGGAAAATATGTTGGTCTAAGAGAAACAATTAGGGGATTTCAACTGATCCTTTCCGGAGAATTAGATAGTCTTCCTGAGCAGGCCTTTTATTTGGTAGGTAACATCGATGAAGCTACCGCGAAGGCTCTGAACCTAGACGAGGAGAGCAAATCGAAGAAATGACCTTAAATCTATGTGTACTAACTCCTAATCGAATTATTTGGAATTCGGAAGTGAAAGAAATCATTTTATCTACTAATAGTGGTCAGATTGGTGTATTACCAAATCACGCCCCCATTGCCACGGCTGTAGATATAGGCATTTTGAGAATAGGTCTGAAGGGGCAATGGTTTACAATAGCCTTGATGGGTGGTTTCGCTAGAATAGTCAATAATGAAATAACCGTTTTAGTAAACGATGCGGAAAGGGGTAGTGACATTAATCCAAAAGAAGCTCAGCAAACTCTTGAAATAGCGGAAGCTAACTTGAGTAGAGCTGAAGGGAAAAGACAAACAATTGAGGCGAATTTAGCTCTCAGACGAGCTAGAACGCGAGTAGAGGCTATTAATGCAATCTCGTAATTAGTTGTTGGCGTGGCCAAATAATAAAAAGAGGTTGTGTTTATATACTCTTTTTTTGATTCTGCCGACTCAATCAAGGGTAATCGGATTCTGATGCAAGGAAAAAATCAATCAATTCAATAGAATAGGAGTAGCAGGGAATGGAAAAGGTACAAAATAAATAACAAAGAATAAAGAAGGCGGGTAGAAATACTTATTAGATACCATTGACTGCGGTATCTAATAAGTTCTACCTACTATTGGATTTGAACCAATGACTCCTGCCGTATGAAAGCAATACTCTAACCACTGGGTTAAGTAGGTTATTTATCATCACAAAGAGAAACAAAAGAAACCCCTCACATTGATGGATTATAGATAGAATTTGACTTCTAAGCAATATTCTCACAGGAAACATATGAGAGATCAATCATGTCTTGTCAAGATGAATAGTACTATTCATCTTGACAAGACATGAAATACAAAGTAAAATATTTCTCACAAATAAAAGGGCTATAGCTCAGTTAGGTAGAGCACCTCGTTTACACGCGCGCCAATGTTTTTCAAAGGAGTCCATCATGCAATCAACAGAATTTCTCTTATTGAGAAATTGATGTCTTACTCCATGGATTCGAGAGAACAAGAGCCTGACAAATATTTGATTGGTCCAATTATGTAGGGTGCCCATTTGGGCACTAAAATCGAACCCATCATAGATTTGATAATTGATAAGGTCAATATTCAGACCACTCAATGCTAGGTAGAATGAGTAGAAGGACCTCAAAAAAATCTCTTTTCGTCCTATGAACTTTAAGGTGTATAAAGTTTCATATTTGACGCTTTGAGCAGAGCGATAGAGACTACATTTCACTTAGGTTGATCTAGGCCATAGGCAGACCTACGTCAAGCCAACTCTTCTTTGAAACACTTTGGTATTGCTCATGAGCAGAAATACAAATACTGAATCATAGCACGTGGAGCCATCTTGTTATCTTTTTATCAAGAAAAATATGGCGGACTAGCTGATCTTTCTATCAGTTGATGAAAGAGCCCAATGCAAAAAAAAAATGCATGTTGGGTCTTTGAAACAGGTCAAATCATTTCGATAATAAAACGTTTGATCTGTTTTACCGAGAATGTCTACGGTTCGAGTCCGTATAGCCCTAATTTGGTAATGAATTGAAAATGAAAAAAAAAAAATGGCATTTCTTTTTCTTTCTATCTTACTAATTCTTTAGTGTATTTATAGTATTCTAGTATACTTTTCTCATTATTATATTGTTTGTAGCTGGCCGGGTGCTTGTTCCATCGGAATAGAATCATTCCGGCACACTCGCTCTTTTGGGATCGTTCGAAGCATAAAACTAATAAAAATGTAAAAATGAAGTTCAATGGACCCAACCGGTGTTTTGAAATTTCGGATAAACAAACCTATTCTTCATATTCATTAATCTTCATGGTGCTATTACATAATATGATGATTTTGACCTCTGACCACAATCAAGAGGCCCTTTTCTCTTTTTGTATACCCAAAAGAAGGGGATTTTTGATTTTTGAAGGAAAAATCATGACATGAGCCCGGGTTGGGTAAAAAAAACTACAACGAGACCCAAGACAAATGGAATCAAATAGTAAATCATATGGGTCTTAGGCTGGCTGTTATACAATCTATATTTGTATCCCAATTTTCTACTCCAAACCAATTGCCCATCATTCAAAATTCCAATTCTACCGATGCTTACTTTCTACAATAATATTAGGGTTGGAATTTGGCTGAATTAGCAATCCCCTGACCTGTCGCTTTTATTGTGCGGAAAAGCAGTCCCAAGAATTTATTGTCTTGTCTCAAAGATAATGAATTAATTGTCTTTTAATCCATTAGTGTTTGCCCCCTTTCGATTTCCGTGAGTTGGTTTTATCATTTAGCATTTTGTCTGCCGAATCGTCCGCTAACTCGCGATTCCATTAAAAATGAAAAATATCCTTTTTTTTTATAGATCAGAATCACATCATTTATTATTTGACTGACTCTATCGCCGTGCTGCGCCCCAGTGTATAGGTTTGCTTCAAAACAACTTTTTTACTGATATGAAACCTAATTTCGAGTACAAAAGACCCATATTTGGAATGAGTCTTTGAAGACTTCAAACTCTCATTTCATAACTCGACTTTTTGGGGGCGCAAGCCGGGCGACGAGATAGTATAGGTTCAAAGCAAAGCCTATAATTGGAATTTTCCGATAGAGAATCCACGAGTTGTTATATCTTATATCTAAGGCCCTTTTTCAAATCTATTTAATCTTAAACAGGGAGAGATAATAGAATCGATCAATGCATTCTATAAAAGCAATAATTTGCTATTATGGATCGTAATGAAAAAAATAATACCAATAGCATATGAGTCTTTTCATATTATTCATTATTATTCTCTTAGCTAATAATATATTCATCTTACTAATACACATGAATTTCATAAGATTTCACCTTTATTTATTTATCTTTATTTATTTAATTGCTATAGAATTAGAATTGTAAACTCAATGTGAAGTAATGTCTTTAGAGATACCCCGAGGTGCTGTGAAAGCAAGGCAAGAAAGTCTTATTTGTATAAGAACAGGATATGT